CAACAACTAAGAGATCCATTCGAGGAACACGGGGACTAGTTGAAGTAATGAGCCCCCCAAGATTGGGAGGCTCATTACTTCAATTAAGATAATGAAAAATCATTTCACCTTTTTAGTTGGAACTTTAGGCGGTTCTCGAAAAAAGATAGCGAAAAAAATTATTCCTAGAGTCGATACTAAGAGGAATGTATAAACTAATGCTTCCATAGATTCAATCGTGGTTTACAATTATAGCTTCCATATCTGTTTATTTAGAGCGTTCCCGGATAAAAAAAGAGCAAGAGTCAAGACAAAGAAAAGGCGGCGATTCAAATCAAGATGTCCCCAGTACCCTATGTCAAATTACAAAAAGAAAATAGAGACGAAAAATCAGAGATTAATGTTGTATCAAACTACTTGTCTTCTTGTAGTTGGATCTCCAAGTTTTTGGAATGCTCCAAATTCCACCTGAGCGTCTAAATCTGGATCAATACCAGCAAAAACATCTCTAAACAAGGTTCGAGAGCCATGCCAAATGTGTCCGAAGAAGAAGAGCAGGGCAAACGAAGCATGTCCAAAAGTAAACCAACCCCTTGGACTACTACGAAAAACACCATCGGATTTCAAAGTAGCACGATCTAATTCAAAAATTTCACCCAATTGTGCGCGTCTAGCATATTTTTTCACAGTAGCAGGATCACTATAACTGACTCCATTTAGTTCACCACCATAGAACTCAACAGTTACACCTACTTGTTCAACACTATACTTCGATTCTGCCCTTCGAAAAGGAACATCGGCTCTAACAATTCCGTCTCCGTCTACCAAAACAACCGGAAATGTTTCAAAAAAAGTAGGCATACGACGTACAAAAAGCTCACGCCCTTCTTTATCTCTAAATAGAGGATGTCCTAACCACCCAATAGCTATTCCATCCCCGTTATCCATTGAACCTGCTCTGAACAATCCACCCTTTGCCGGATTATTTCCGATGTAATCATAAAAAGCTAATTTTTCAGGAATTTTAGACCAAGCTTCGGATAAGCTTTGATTTTCAGCCAGCCCAGTACCAACTCTTCGATATATTTCTTGCTGGAAGTATCCTTGATCCCATTGATAACGAGTGGGACCAAATAATTCAATGGGGGTAGTTGCTGAACCATACCACATAGTTCCAGCAACAACAAAAGCTGCAAAAAAGACAGCAGCGATACTACTGGAAAGCACGGTTTCAATATTTCCCATACGTAATCCTTTGTATAGACGTTGGGGCGGGCGGACACTAAGATGGAATAGGCCCGCCAATATGCCCAATGTCCCTGCTGCAATATGATGAGAGGCTATTCCTCCCGGAACAAAAGGATCAAAACCTTCCACACCCCACGCTGGATTTACAGATTGTACTTTTCCGGTTAGCCCATAAGGATCAGACACCCATATTCCAGGACCATACAATCCTGTTACATGAAAAGCACCAAACCCAAAACAAGCCACTCCTGAGAGAAATAAATGAATTCCAAAGATCTTGGGCAAATCTAAAGAAGGTTTTCCTGTACGTTCATCACAAAAGATTTCTAGATCCCAATACACCCAATGCCAGATAGCTGCCAAGAAGCACAAGCCAGAAAACACAATATGCGCCCCAGCCACACCTTCATAACTCCAAATACCCGGATTCGTTATAGTTCCTCCTGTAATACTCCAACCACCCCATGAATTGGTTATTCCTAAACGAGTCATGAAGGGTATAACGAACATACCTTGTCTCCACATTGGATCGAGAACGGGGTCAGAAGGATCAAAAACTGCTAATTCATATAGAGCCATCGAGCCGGCCCAACCAGCAACCAAAGCTGTATGCATTATATGGACAGCCAGCAAACGACCGGGATCATTCAATACGACGGTATGAACACGATACCAAGGCAAACCCATGGAATACCCCCTTATCAACGAAAGATAGACACTATGTAACTTTATTGCACTGGAAAAAACTATGTTATGGACCTCCCTTTTTCAGTGGATTATCTCGGAGAAAGGATTCCATTTTTTTTTTAGTATTTTAGTCAGAATGTCACAATTCTGTTTGTAGGAACAAAGAGAAGCAGATCTATTCTATACCAGATAAGTACCAATACGCAATGGGAGGTTGACTCCATTTTAGATGAGCGAATGCATACGGATTTGTTCATCATTCAAAGAGCCTATTCGTAAGAATTTTACTTTATTCATTTTGTCTTCTTTTTTTTTTATGTTATGAACTTATCGAATCTGCGCAAATAACAAATAAAATAAAACAAAAAAATAAAGAAAATAGAAAAAATAATAAAATAAAAGCCAATATCCAATATAATATTATTAAGACAATAAATTCATTTAAGACAATAAATTCATTGTTACGCTTTCACATCAAAGTGAAATAGAGTACTTCATTTTTTTTTTATTTCATTTAATGCCTATTGGTGTTCCAAAAGTCCCTTTTCGAAATCCCGGAGAGGATAGTTCAAATTGGATTGACGTATAGTGCGACTTGTCAGAGACATTGGGTCATTATGGGATTTCCCCGTTCTCTACCCCGATCGAGATATCCTCTGTTTCACCAAAGAAGGATTGATTAAATCATCCAAAAATTAGAGCGTGAAGTGGCAATAAAGTGCAATTAGATCTATGCTTTGGAGGTATTCAGATTAATATTATCAATTAGAATAATTTATGGTTAGCTTGTTTGGACCAATAAAATGAAGTATCCAGGCTCCGCTTAGAAAAACCCAATTAGTACTATATCCATGATTACTATTTGTATCATATTCTATTTATAAATTTTATAAATTAGAAATAGGAGTAATTTAAAACTACTAATCATAATCAATCGAATAATTTAATAAATACGTCAAATATTTTGTGGAAGGCGTGAAATGAATTGAAAAAAAAAAGGAAGTTGTAGCAAAAAGACACGGTATTGGGGGCATTTGCCCTATATGTGCAAATCCAAATCGGGCAGATCTTTACTCGGAGTAGAGCACAAACCTAAAAGAATTAAAGAAGCCCACTCAGGAACAAGAGAATGTTATCGTGATTTGAATTGGATCCCGATGAAAGAATACATCAATGAGAAGTTAGTTTGATAAGTTTAATGAATTTTTTTTTTATTTATAGGTAAACGGGTAAAAAAACCATCTTTCTTGAAAAATGGAGGAAAAACCCCTTCGTTATTCGTTAAATGGGATCTACATATTGATTCTTTTTTTTCGCGATTTTTGATGAACCGTATGCATCAAAAGGTGCATGTACGGTTCCTAAGGGATAGAATTTGATCCTAATCAACCGACTTTATCGAGAAAGATTACTTTTTTTAGGTCAAGATATTGATAGTGAGATCTCGAATCAACTTATCGGTCTTATGGTATATCTCAGTACAGAAAGTGAGATCAAAGATTTGTATTTGTTTATCAACTCTCCTGGCGGATGGGTAATACCCGGAATAGCTATTTATGATACTATGCAATTTGTGCGACCAGATGTACAAACAGTATGCATGGGATTAGCCGCTTCAATGGGATCTTTTATCCTGGTCGGAGGAAAAATTACCAAACGTCTAGCATTCCCTCACGCTTGGCGCCAATGAGTTTTTATTTTATTTGAAAGAAAAAAGAAAACTATGCCTTCGCCATATGAAATATGAATATTAAGTAATAATAGCATGGCATTTCGAATTCAATATAAGAAATTTTTTTATTTCGTTTTAACATTAGATTATGTATTGAAAGAGTAGTATGAGATATTAGGGGTAGTTCCGATTTTATCGGGAGCCTATTTCAGTGTCGCAAACTTTTTTTTTTTTGTTTTCACACCAGAAGGTTCTTAATGCTATTTATATTATTATGAATTATGAAAGAGGACAAAAAAAAAAAGATTATATTCTTTTTTCTTTTTTTTTATTTGAAAAAAAAAGAAACTTTGGGATTGCTAAATCACCGATGAAATAAAGCAACGGAGCCACCATAGTATTTTGTTTTTCTTAATTCCTCCCAAGGAAAGGGTGGTCATTGTATCATTTACCGACCTAGGCTTTGTAGACTCTCTATTTTTCTTCGGTAAAAGTGAATTCTCTTGTAGAGCCGTATGCAATGCGCAAGCAATGCCTGTACGGTTGTTCAATTCTATCTTTTTTTTTTTATTCTTTATCTCTTCTCGTGACCTTCTTATGCGAGATAAAGTAACCCTTTATTATCTTATATCATCAGGGTAATGATCCATCAACCTTTTGCTGCTTTTTATGAAGCACAAATAGGAGAATTTGTCCTGGAAGCGGAAGAACTACTGAAACTGCGCGAAATCCTCACAAGGGTTTATGCACAAAGAACAGGCAAACCCTTATGGGTTGTATCTGAAGACATGGAAAGGGATGTTTTTATGTCAGCAGCAGAAGCCCAAGTTCATGGAATTGTTGATCTTGTAGCAGTTGCATAAAAAATAGCAGGAATTTCACACAAATCGCGATTTGAGATTTTAGTTTCTTACCGAGGTTTCATATTCTATTAATTTTAATTTTATTAATTTTAATAAAATAATAAAATTAAAATATTAAAATAGAATATGAATATAGAAAGAATTCATAATCATCCGGTTAGGATCGATCTAAACCAGCCCATTATGCATACGATTCAACATGCCAACTATTAAACAACTTATTAGAAACACAAGACAGCCAATCAGAAATGTCACCAAATCCCCCGCTCTCGGGGGATGCCCTCAGCGCCGAGGGACATGTACTAGGGTGTATGTGCGACTCGTTCAGATTTCAGATTGTGGGTTGGGACAAAAGAAAGAATTTTTCCACTATCCGTGATCAGTACCGATGAATAGGATAGAATGGAAGACTCCCCTTCACTATCTAAAATGAAAAAAAAAAAAGATCTAGAATATGCTTCTATTGTGTATCAAATTTATGGTTTCTATTGGTGCAAATTCAATTACCTCAATTTTCAATTGAAAATGCGAAAGAATTCCCCATTGGTAGCAAATGATTATCTGTTAAGCAGGGCAAATCTTATTTAAATTAAAAAGCCGAAAATGGATGCCTCTACTCTTGCAAGAACGGACTAACAAGGTCAGCTAATCAGCTAATCCACATAATTAAATACCGTTACTGTAAAAACGGATCTCGTTGTGAAAGACCTACTACTGGGGAATTCATGGGTAGAGCCAAAAAGTGTAAACTGTACAAGTTAACAATAGCATTGATTCGATCAAGTAAGGGGCTCCGGTGTATAGAGAGGACCTCGCCGTTTAAGAAATAACCATAGAAACGATGGAACCCACTATTTATTTATCCATTTCTATTTACTACTTAATTACTACTTATTTTTATTTACTATAATTTTTGTTATTTTTGTTTGATACCTAGTACCAATAAGATTTCTTATTTTAAGGCGAAATGCTTATAAAAAAAAAGAAAAAATAGTGGTTGGGAAGGTTAGAGTAGCAAAAGCCGTTGGAATTATTATTTTATACATTGGAAGAATCCGTTTTGTTATTCTAGAAAAGGGAAAAAGAATAACTGAAAGAAAGGAAATCAATTAGTTATTTATCAAAGTTTCGTTTATTCAATGACCAGAATTAGACGAGGATATATAGCTCGGAGGCGTAGAACAAAAATTCGTTTATTCACATCAAGCTTTCGTGGGGCTCATTCAAGACTTACTCGAACTATTATTCAACAAAGAATAAAAGCTTTGTTTTCGGCCTATCGGGATAGAGATAGGCACAAAAGAAATTTTCGGTGTTTATGGGTCACTCGTATAAATGCAGCAATTCGCGAGAATGCAGTATCCTATAGTTATAGTACATTAATAAACAATCTGTACAAGAGACAGTTGCTTCTTAATCGTAAAATACTTGCACAACTAGCTATATTAAATAGGAATTGCCTTTATCTGATTTCCAATGACATGATAAAATAAGGAGATTGGAAGGAATCCTTCGGAATGTTTGACTTTGACATGGAATTACTTGGAAAATGAATTCCGGGAAGGTAGAATAGAAATAAGTATGATAAAATATGATCATAATATGATCAAGTAGTCAAACTGAACAAAAACATTCAATAAAAAAATATTTATTTTTTTATTTACTTTACCCAATTCGTTTTTTTTACGACACGACAATCAAATCTGTATTCCTGGATTTTTCTCGAACAAAACATCAACCGACGTTTGAGTTCGGATTGAAATTTTGATTCAATTAAAGAGTAAGCCTATTTTTTTCTGGTTCTAAGACCCGTAGTTCGAGCGACCAACTCGTTTTTTTCAAATTGTCTTTCATTATTAAGAAAGGGTAATGAAGATAAAATACGAGCTTGTTTTATAGCAATGGTAATTAATCGTTGTTGTTTTAAAGTCAATCTATTCACCCGTCTAGATAATATTTTTCCTTGTTCACTAATAAATCGACTAATTAAACTCATGTTTCTATAATCAATTCGATCCCCCGATCCAATCGGGGGCAGACGCCTACGAAGAGATCGCTTGGGCTTAAGAAAAAGTCGCTTGGATTTATCCATGGCTTGTTTATTTTATTCCTTTTTTCGAGAATCCTATTTCCTTTGATCGGATCAAAAATGCTAATGATTTCGAATAAAGAAATAGGATTTTGCTTATTTCTATTTAAATATATATATTAACATATGATATGCTAATATATGATATGTCAATATGTCATTTTTCATCTTCCTTGTAAAAGTCACACGCAGTTGATCGATTCCATCTATTTCTTTATCTCCCCGTGAATTGTATGTTTGTAACAATAGGGACAGAATTTTCTCAACTCCAATCGACTAGGCCTATTGTGTCGATTCTTTTGAGTAATATATCTAGAAATGCCTATTGATTTCTTATTAACACTCTTTCGAACACAACTGGTACATTCTAAAATAACCCTTATTCGGACGTCTTTACCATTGGCCATGAACCTCCTTTTGGTTTTTATTCACTCAACTCTTCTATTTTCCTATCCGAAACGAAGAAGAAAAGAAGGAAAAAATACAAGTTACTAACTCGAAATCAAATTATGAAAGATTTTGTTGCCGCCAATATAGTAATAGTAAAAATAAGTAATACAATGATTAAAAATTATATTTACATTAGAAGTATATTTAGATTAGAAGTTTAGATTAGAATAGAAGTACAGTCTTTCTATTTTATTTCAACTTCTTGTATGATATTGTTGCCCTAACCGCATTTCCACTTCTGTTCTCTTAATTTAATTAAAGATTTAATTAAAGTAAATTTACTTGAAGTTTGAACCCAGTTCCGTGTTTGGCTGAGGTTGAATCCACTTTTATTCTTTCTCTTTTCTAACTTATTCGAATTAGAAAAAAGGGGGTAGTAGTCAGAGATATGAAATTGTGTCTCTAAGTTTCTTCACCCCCCCGTGTTAATAACTAGAATGAAAAAAAAGGGAATGTCAAAGCATCCGGGAAAAAACGATTGATCTCTATCAATAGACCCGCTAAAGACCCGAACCATAGAGTACTTATTACTGGCGCTACGGATAGATATGTTTTTAGATCTCGCATAAAAAATCCTCCTTCTGTATTCTTTATTGTAATACATAACGGCAATACATATACGATCAGATGTATATATGTAGTTAAATTAAAGGACACTCGCATTTGTTTTGTACGCGGAATTCTTAATTCAAATTGAGAAATGTACAATAATTTGATAGATAAGATTTTCCTCTTCTTTTCTTAAAAGAACAAAATACGTCTCTTTCCGTCTGGGCATTCACGAAATTTACGGCGGGTTTCCTATTTTTTTTTTCATATGTATATAAGTTTATTATTATATGTATTATATGTTATATGATATGAGACAAAAAAAAAGAAGAAATGGCAAGATAAGTTATGTATCTCAATGGAGAAAATGAAATGAAATAAGTATGTGGAAAACAAGACAGGGATTCTCTACAATGACATTGTAGACCAATTGAAAGGGATGTAGCGCAGCTTGGTAGCGCGTTTGTTTTGGGTACAAAATGTCACGGGTTCAAATCCTGTCATCCCTACTTATTACTTCGCCTCTGAGCAATACAATAACAAGGGATCAATTGAGATCAATTAAAATTAGGCATACCTAATCATAAATGAATATGATATTCTTTAATATCATATTATTATTTATTATATTTATATATAATATAGTTTATATATGAGATAGTATAGGCATTCAAGATGTAGTGGAGTCAAAAAAAAAGAATCTTTTTACTTACAGCTTTCTTTTTTGTAATAAAAAAGCGCTCTTAGTTCAGTTCGGTAGAACATGGGTCTCCAAAACCCAATGTCGTAGGTTCAAATCCTACAGAGCGTGATTCCATTCTTGTTTTGTTAAGTCAAAAATTTTAGGGAAAAGCTTGAACATCAATCTTAATTTGACCTCCTGTGGATTAAAAAAAGGAGGAGGTCAAAAAAAAGGGTATTAATTAATCAAAGATCCAACTGGTCACCACGTCTGTATTGTAAATAAGCAGTTACGAATAATCCAGCCAAAGTAATAGGAATTAGACCTAAGACGATTCCAAATAGAAAAACTTCAATCATTTCAATTTGTTTGAAAAGAGGAAAAAGGAGGTAATATCTATCCTTAAATATTAATGCATATTGCCCATAAATCTCAATAACCAAGAATTGGAAATTGACACGGTAAGGAACTAGAAAATGGAATACTGCAAAAAAAAAAATTTTTTTTTTTTTTTTATGAATTGTTCATTCAATTAATTTCAAATAAGTCGTATCTTGCTCAGACTAATAAATAGAACTAAAGTTATAGTTAAAGCTACTAACAGAAAACCAAAATAACTAGTTAGAGTGGGCATGAAGGAGCTAAATAAACTATTTTTTTTTTATCCATATATTTGTAAAATACTTTCCTAAATTCAATTTTTTAAAGATACGAAGATAAGCAAAAATACCAATTGAAAGTTTTTTATTTATTAATCATTTATCAATCATTATCATTATAGATTATAGACAACACTCGAAAAAAAAAAAGAGCGATATAAGTAGAAAAAGAAATCAACTCATCATCTAAAAATCTACCTATCCTATCTCCGAATCAAAAGATTCATTGGACAACTCTTGAGAAATAAAAGAACAAACTAAATTGAAATATTAAAGAAATATTAAAATAATAATATATTAGAAAAACTGTGTTGTATAACTTCATTCAAAGAAACTGTCTTTGAATCAAATCACTATGGAAATCGCTACGGAATAAAATTAGAAAATCATTTCTATGTTGATCACTTCTTTTAGTTTATTTATTTATTTGTTATTTATTTGTATCGAATCCATTTTTTTTTAGATTTTAGAACGAAAAGTAACCCTCTATTTTTCTTTATAATATCTTTTACTTTTTTTTTTTCTTTCCATATTTAAATAAAAAAAAAAACCTCTTTGTAGTTTAATTAAGTATCAAGAAAATCAAGAAAAACCTTTTGCATCGAATACAAGAACAAAAATACACACATTCAGAATATTGATTCTTACAATTATTTTTTCGCTGTTCTCTCGAATATTCTCTACTGCCAGTACTTGTTTCTGGACAACTAAGCAATTCCTTAAAATGAAAAAAGGATTTCAACAAAAAACTCTTATTCTACAAGTACGAAGGGGAGGGAGTTAGATTTCGCATCTAATTGAATTGTGAATTCGGGGAATAGGCTAATCTCTTTTATGAATTTTTATTATTAATTATTAGAAAACAACCCGTCAAATTCACATTTTTCTCTAATCTATGGTACACGGTTCTACAGTGACAAGAAAAAGAAAAGACTAAAGAAATTATATAGGACTTCGTTTCGAGACTGATTGGAGTTGCGTTGCTGCGTCAGAAGAAGGATAGCTATACTGATTTGGTATACTTTAAAGAAACCCTCGGTACGATATTGACGATCTCACAAAGATTGAATTTCAGTGAATTTTCATTTACTGATCTCGTCTTTTACGGAATCGATCCCCTTT